AATAACCCAAAAAATCAAGAGAATACTTGGATAATTGGTTTATATAAATCCTTCCTGGTTGAGACCACACATAAGAATGACATTGACATAAATTGACAAGATAATATTTCCACTTATTCATCAGAAGAGGGGTATCCTTTGAAGCCAGAATCCATTTTCCTTGATATCTAACATAATGCATAAAAGGATCCTTGAAGAACCATAAGATGGCGACCGGAAAATCATTAGCAAAGACTTCTTCTACAGAATATTTTATTTTTTCATAGAAATGTATTCGCTCAAAAAAGATCCCAGAAGAGGTTAATCGTAAATGAGAAGATTGATTACGAAGAAAAAGTAAGATGGATTCGTATTCACATACATGAGAATTATATAGGAGGACGAATAATCGTGGATTACTTTTTGAAAAAATATATTTATTTGGAGTAATAAGACTATTCAAATTATAATACTCGTGAAGAAAGAATCGTAATAAATGCAAAGAAGAGGGATCTTTCACCCAATAGCGAAGGGTTTGAACCAAGATTTCCAGATGAATGGGGTAGGGTATTAGTACATCTGATACATAATTTAAATGTGGGAATTTGTCCTCTAAAAAAGGAAATATTGAATGAATTGATCGTAAATTATAAGATTTTACGATTTCTGTTGCCTCTAAGGAAGATACTAATCGTAGGGAAAACGGAATTTCCATAATGACTGCAAATCCCTCCGATATCATTTGAGAATACAAATTTTTGTTGTACCCCAATTTTTTTTTTTGGTTAGAATCATTAGCGGAAATAATAAAATGATTCTGTTGATACATTTGACTAATTAAACGTTTTATAATTAGTAAACTAGATTTATTGTCATAACCTACCTTATCCAACAAAATAGATCTATTTAAACCATGATCATGAGCAAGTGCATAAATATACTCCCGAAAGATAAGTGGGTATAGGAAGTCATGTTGCTGATATCTATCTAGTTCTAAATATACTTGAAATTCTTCCATTTTAAATTCGATTTGAACCAGAAAAGAAATAGGTGATTTATTGCGTTATGAAATGATACATAGTACGATACAGTCAAAACAAGGTATTATAGTAAGAAAAGAATAGATACCTCGGAAACAAGTAAGACTCATCAATGGACTCTCTAGCCTCTCTTTTTCCATCTAATTAATTTATGTTAATTCTAGGTTAACAGGATGGTTAGAAGTCCTTTATTTTTTCAATCCAATCGCTCTTTTGATTTTGAAAAAAAAAAATCTTTATCAATATACTGCCTTCTTCTACACATTTATCTCTACCCCATAATGGGTAATATAATAATTAGGACTCATAAGAAATTTATACTCCACTCATGGGAAAAGTCTTTCCCGCATTAAGCACTAATATATTTTTAACGTCTAATTAGATCGGGTAATCATTCAAAAATTAAGAACAGAAGCTCGTGACTTTTTGTTTCCCTATAATTGGAACCATAGTAGGGCTCTACCCATTTATTCACTCGACCTAATTAATTTTTTTTTGTTACACGCCAAGAATTAAAACAATTCAAATAAGGTTTTGGACCTATTCGGTAAGAATTAAATATTCTCAGAATTTTACATTGATACGACATGCTGCTTTTTCCATTCATTCCTTTCAGGATCAGTCGTGGTCTTACAAACTCTACCGATGGTATGGACGAATCTGTTGCTTCATACAAATGTGTAAAAGATGCTAGCCGCACTTAAAAGCCGAGTACTCTACCGTTGAGTTAGCAACCCCAAAAAAATAATTAGAATGTGCAGATACAATCGGAATCCCAATAAATAAAACGATTTAATTGCACAACGTAATCAAAACCAATCAAAACATTAAAATAGCACAAATTTTAAAATTTCTAATTTTTTTTATTCTTAACATAATATGAACAGATCCGATGAAAATAAAAAAAATTATCAGATAAAAATAGGGATATTTCGCCCCTTGTCTATTATGTTATCCAGTAATTAAAAATTAAATTAATTAGTATATATAGATTTTTATTGATTTTAATCTTTAATCTTAATCAAAAAAAGACTTCTTGTATCACAGAAAATCCAAGAACCCATTATTTTAATGAAATCTATGGGACGGAGATATAAATGGATCCGTTTATCCACGATCGGATTATATTTATTTGAGACACTGTTGTCAATATGAATGTTGAGAAAAGAATACAAAAGATAAAACAAATTCTAAATCTAACTAACAATTTCAATCAATTTTAATAAAAAAAACTAAGGACTTGTGTTGGATTGGCACTACATATATATACAGGTGGAAGAATAAATTAAGGAAGATTAAAGGGAAAGGTATAAAAAAAATGAGGTTTATTCGATAAGTAAAAGTAAAATAAACAAGTTTAATCCTTTGTGTTTTTTTATTTGTTCATAGAGCTCCACCGAAAACCACCTCATTGACAGTAATCTAAAAATTTTATATTTATAGACCCGATTACTTCATTTATTATCTATTCACTTGATCTTTTTCTATCTATTTTATTTATATCAATAAAATAAAAAGAGATTTTTGTCGTTATAAAAGACAACATTCTATAGTAACAATAATAAATTAAGTATGATATGAATAGAAGAAAAGAGGAAATAGCAAAGAACCAAAAAGGTTATACAAAGCTAAATCATCCACATCTTCTTTTTTATATTTCATTAATTGAATTTTGTTTGTTGATTAAGGCGAAGTTCCGTAAAAACCCCCGCCTTTTTTGAAATATCATAAACAGTTCCTGTAGGTTGAGCGCCTTTTTCAAGGAAATATAGAATAGAAGGAACATTTAAATAGATTTGATTCTTTATCGGATCATAAAAACCCACTTTACGAAGATCTCTTCCCTCTCGTCGGGATCGAACATCAATTGCAACGATTCGATAAATGGCTCATTGGGATAGATGAACAATACCCCCCCCTAGAAACGTATAAGAAGTTTTCTCCTCGTACGGCTCGAGAAAATTATAAATTATGATTATGTCTATGTATAGAATTATAATATTATAATATAAAAATAATATTATAATATAAAAATAATATTATAATATAAAAATAAAATATATATTATATATAAAATCATAAAATTAATTAGATTATTGATTTAAGTACTTTTTTTTTATTATTCTTCTTCAACCGAAAAAAAAAATTATTCGTATTTGCAATTTGCACCCTCATAACTCAAGTTGAATAACTCTCAAATAACTCAAAAGAAACCTTTTAGGTATTTCATTTATTGAGTGGTCTCTAATCCTTTTTGTCTGTCTCCTTTAGAATCAATTTTTATTCTTCATTCTGATCTAGTTGTTGAGACAATTGAAAACGGTATTTACTTGTTCCAGGATCTTTATCTTTGCCTTGAATCATTGGGTTTAGACATTACTTCGGTGATCTTTAAATCGTTTCAAAATGGCAGCAACATACCATTTTTTGTGATTTCTTTCTATCAAAGAATCATACGAATGGTTGATTCCTACGTAATACACTTTACTTTTGATTTGATCGAAAGAGTTTTACCAATTCCAACAAATTTTATCTTTTAATTTTTAATTTTCTCGAATTGGATCCTTTAGATTTATATATCGAAAATTTACTTACGAAGTTGTTACAATTTATTGATCGATACTAACCTTAGATTCTTGCCCTTGAGAAATTAATCAATACTTTCTATTCGAGCTCCATCGTGTACTATTTACATCACAACACTCCAAAAATGGGGGTTCCGGTGGAACAGAACAAATGATGTCGAGCCAAGAGCACTTTCATTCCTATATAATATAAAAAAATGGTGGATGTAAGAATCCACGGCCGATCATGTCCTTCAAGTCGCACGTTGCTTTCTACCACATCGTTTTAAACGAAGTTTTACCATAACATTCCTTCAGTTTGGAACCAGTATGTAATTGATTCAATTATGGAATCATGAATAATCATCGGATCGGTCGGTACATAGTAATCTATACTTTTTTCTTCTATATGAAGAATGGATAATTTATGAAGAAGTCTCAGCAAGAATTCAATCAATTTAACCCCATTGTTTATAATTTTTAAAATAACTAAACTAATAAATAAACACAAATAAATAAGTTATTTTAAATTTCTATCTTCATTCAAGTAACGTGATAGTGATAGGATAAATTCACCAATTTCACACTTCTTCGAGTACCAAGAACTCATAAGAAACCATTAAAAAGATTAAATTGATTGAACAATTTCCTACCCGATATCATTATTTGCATTTTGCATAAGGTTTTACAGTAAGGAACATTCACTTTTTAGCATCATAAGAAAGAGATAAATCCATATTCCATCAATGATAAAAAAAAAAAAAAAAAATAAACAAGAATAACATTCTATACCAATATTATACTCTTAATCTTAAACGGAAGACTGTTTGAAAAGACAATCTTTATTTTTAATTTTGATATATTTTATTATGATATAGATATATATTAATAAAATTATCATAGGTCAGGTATGCTCTGGGACGGAAGGACTCGAACCTCCGAATAGCGGGACCAAAACCCGTTGCCTTACCACTTGGCCACGCCCCATTTCTAGTCGACACTAATAAACACTAATATTGGTACTGGTTGTTCGTCAACTCTAGTCTAAATATCCATTATCTAATTATCTATAAAATAGATTACTAGAATTTTGATACATGTAGACATAGAATTAAACTTAATTTATTGATCATTACATATAATTCAATTAAGATATTGTATGAAAGTATGATTTATTCTATTCTCTTTTGATTTGAGAATTGAAGGGTTTTTGATTGGGTGAGTTCAAATCAAAGAAAATTTTTTTGTCTATCTTATTTTCTTTTTATTCATTTTTATCTTATATGAATAATAACATATTTATAATAATAAAAAAACTCAATCAAAATAAATAAAATACAATTATCCTCAAGAACAAAACGTTTGTTATGCTTAATATATTTAGTTTGATCTGTATCTGTCTTAATTCTGCTCTTTATTCAAGTAGTTTTTTCGTCGCCAAATTGCCCGAGGCCTACGCTTTTTTAAATCCAATCGTAGATGTTATGCCAGTAATACCCCTGTTTTTTTTTCTCTTAGCCTTTGTTTGGCAAGCTGCTGTAAGTTTTCGATGATATCTTTAATACTGTCTAGACAAATTCATGATTTATTGAAAAAACAATTCTAAGAATTGATAAGATCAGATAAGTCTTACACCCTCAATTCAAATATTGAAAATCTTGTACAACCGCGATAAATCTGGATCACCCCACTTTATTCCTTGGTGTCAAAATAAAAAATAAAAATAGTAGGGTATGTGGTATAAAAACAGAGAATCTATTCTCTTTTTTACTAAAAAAAATCTTGGAGATTATGTAATGCTTACTCTCAAACTATTTGTTTACACGGTAGTGATATTCTTTGTTTCTCTCTTTATCTTCGGATTCCTATCTAATGATCCAGGACGTAATCCTGGACGTGAAGAATAAAAAATAAGGCTTTTGTTTTCCTTGTTTTATTTTAAAATGTTCTTAGTAGGATTTTATCTATTACACATCTTTAACTATTAAAAAATAAAAAAGCTCGCGATAAATTCGAAAGAAAATACCAAGTCATCAACAAAAACGGAAAGAGAGGGATTCGAACCCTCGGTACGAAAAACTCGTACAACGGATTAGCAATCCGACGCTTTAGTCCACTCAGCCATCTCTCCTCCAAATTGAAAAAGAATAATACTATGTTACATTATAAAAAATAAGGCTTGAAAAAGCCCTTCATAATATATATATATATTTTTTATTTTTCATCCGAAGGGGCTTTTTAGTTCAACGGCCCGGCTAAGTACTGACCAGGCCGGGCCCGCCCTTTTTTTTTTTGTTCCAACGAATCGTAAATAAAATGATTTATTTAATTTGAAAACTAAAAAACTTGCTTGTTATTACGATTGGAAAAATAATAATAATAAATAACTATTTTGATTTATATGATATAGAATCAAATCGAATCAAAGTGTCATTTCTTATCTTAATTTATTTTATTTATTAGAATAAATAAAATAAAGTAAATAAATAATAAAATAAAGGAACTGTGGATTCTTGCACAATCCATTTTCATGTATGTTATGGATTAAGTAGTTTTGTAGAGACGTCTAGGTCAAAAACCTCCGGCAAACAAACACTTGTTATTTAGTTATTTAAATTTTAAATTAAATGAATTCTCTTTTCCTAATCTCATTAGGTTCTCTAATACAACACGTAAACGCTCTAATTTTCATGATTATTTTATGATCCTATCTTTTCTTTTGCCTTTACGACCAATTTTCTTGTTCGACAAAAGGTTCATTTATATACAATAATCGGATTGTAGCGGGTATAGTTTAGTGGTAAAAGTGTGATTCGTTCTATAATCCCTTAATAGTTAAGGGGTCCTTCGGTTTGATTAATATTCCATTCCGATCAAAAACTTTATTTCTTAAACGGATTTAATCCTTTACCTCTCAATGAAAAATTCGAGGAAGAATATACATTCTCGTGATTTGTATCCAAGAATCAATTAAAAATTGAAAAATTGGATTATGAGATTACGAAACATAATTTTTTTTAATTGGATCACTACTTCTAATTGAATGAGTATGAGTAAAGGATCCATGGATAAAGATAAAAAGTGTATTTCTAATCGTAACTAAATCTTTAATTTTTAATTTGTATTAGGTAAATTGAAGCAAAATAGCTATTAAACAATGACTTTGGTTTACTAGAGACATCGACAAATTGTTTTAGCTCGGTGGAAACAAAATGCTTTTCCTAAGGATTCTCTCAAATAGAAATAGAGAACGAAGTAACTAGAAAGATTGTTATAATACCCCTCTTTTCTATAGGGATCGTCTACAAAGCGGGTTGTTTTGAATACATTCATACAGAAAAGCTGACATAGATGTTATGGGTGGAATTTATTTTTTAATTTCGTTCATGTCTTAATCTGGGAATTTATCCATCTTCCATAAAGGAGCCGAATGAAACCAAAGTTTCACGTTCAGTTTTGAATTAGAGACGTTAAAAATGATGAATCAACGTCGACTATAACCCCTAGCCTTCCAAGCTAACGATGCGGGTTCGATTCCCGCTACCCGCTTTTACTTTATCTTTTTATTATTATAATTTTTATTATTATATATTATAATTATAAAAAAAAATTAAATATAAATATTTTTATAATTTAATAAAATAAAAAATTTAATGAATATAATTAATATAATGCATCATTGACTTGAATACGCAATTCCCGGAATTCTTTCAACTATTTTTACGAACAAGAAATATGAAAATTGGAATGAAAAGCGTCCATTGTCTAATGGATAGGACAGAGGTCTTCTAAACCTTTGGTATAGGTTCAAATCCTATTGGACGCAATTTATTTCCATATGTATATATTTTTTATTTTTATATATTTCTATGTCAAGAAATATTTTTTTAATGACTTGAATAAGAGACGCTCTTATT